CAGTCCCCAGACCTTCTTCCTATCTTTCCAGATCCAATTGGTTTATGTTCGTTAACAAGAAAAAGAAAAGGTTAAAAATCCTTTATTTTTGCAACCCAATCGCTCTTTTGATTTTGGAATCAATTTTCTTTATCAGAATGCTCTTTCTTTTACACATCCATCTCCGCTCTACCCTATCTATAATGGAGAATAGTTAGGATTCATTAAAAAAAGTAATTGATGGTCCACTCACAGGAGAACCCTTTCCCGTATCAGGCACTAATCCATTTTTAACGTCTAATTAGATTAGATCGGGTAACCATTCAAATTAAGAACATAAGCTCGTCGCTTTTTCTTTGCTAGAATTGGAGCCATAAAACTCTATCCATTTATTCACTCGACCAAACGGTAAATGTGAATTCATTTTGTTCCCTTCCTAAAATCAAAGGTTTGTTTTTTATACCGATCCAGTAAGGATGATCTATTCTTAGAGTTCTACATTACTAATTGAATTAATATAATACGACATGCTATTTTTTCCATTCATTACCTTTCAGGATCAGTCGTGGTCTTATAGACTCTACCAAAAGTCTGGACGAATTCGTTGCTTCATCAAAATGTGTAAAAGATCATAGCCGCACTTAAAAGCCGAGTACTCTACCGTTGAGTTAGCAACCCAAACCAAATAAATATATAAATATATATAATAAATATATATATAATAATAATAAATATATATATATAATAAATATATATATAAATAAAAAATAGAAAAATAGAATGAATATAGAATATATATATTAATAATATATATATATATTAAATATAGATATATATAAATAGATATATATAATATGTGAGATATATATTATATAAATAGATATATATAATATGTGAGATATATATAATATGTGAAGAATAGATATATATATAATATGTGAAGAATAGATATGATCAAAATCAAAATACAAATATATTTTAATTTTAAAATTAAAATATATTGATTAAAATTAAAATATATTGATTGCACGATCCCACCAAAAAAATATTGTATTGAAATTGAATTAGCAACAAATTTGAAAAGAAAAAATCTACTACGATTCTATTAATTAAAGTTTTATTTTAATTAAAGAAAACGGGGGCGGATCCAATTAAAATACAACAGATTTCTAGATAAATATTTTATTTAATTTTTTTATCAATTCAAAAAATATTTCATTCATTAATAATTGAAGTAAAGAACCAATATAACCAGTAGAAGTAGGGGTGGGGATAAACAGATCCATTTATTTATGATCGAATTATATTTGTTCAATACACCATTGTCAATATGAATTGCATGTTGAAAAAAAAAATAAATCAAATTAATTGAATAAATCAAATAAAGACTTGTGTTGGATTGGCACGACATAAAATAAATAAGAAATGTGGAGAAAAAAATAAGGAAGAAGTAGAGAAAATCTCGGGTTTATTCAATAAATAGAAGTACAATAAGCAAGATTAACTCGTTTTTGTTAGTAAATTTACAAAGCAAGAAAAAGTGGGTGTGAATAGAAAAATAAAAGCAAATGTTGAGTAAAAAATTATACAAAGCTATATACTACTATATACTAGATACTAGGCACTACCTTTTTGTATTTCAAAAATCTTTTGATTAATTCAAATAATTAATTCAAAGTTCTTTAGACAATTAATTCCGCTTTCTTAAAAATATCATGAACAGTTCTTGTGGGTTGAGCTCCCTTTTCAAGAAAATATAGAATAGCCGGAACGTTTGAATAAGTTTGATTCTTTATCGGATCATAAAAACCCACTCTCCGAAGATCTCTTCCTTCTCTTCGGGATCGAACATCAATTGCAACGATTCGATAGATGGCTCATTGGGATAGATAAGCAAAGCCCCCCCCAGAAACGTATAGGAGGTTTTCTCCTCGTACGGCTCAAGCAAGAAAGAATGATTCTAAAATGATTGATTCAATTTAATAAAATTCAAATTTTTTTATATTTCATTTTATTTTTTATTTTAAATTTGAATTTTAATATATTAATTTAATATTTTTTTAATATATTAATTTAATATTTAATATATTTAATTTAATTTAATATATATATATAAATAAATTATATATTATATATAAATAAATAATATAAATAAATAAAAAAATATCAATAGTTATAAAAAATATCAATAGCTATATCATAATATAGTGATAATTAGTGATAATCATAATGGTTCATAATGGTATAGTGGCAAACTGATCCATAAATAAAATCATGAATTAGACTATGATTGGAATTGTTTTATTTTTCCATAAAGAAAAAACGAAACTTCATTCATTTGTACTCATAACTCAAGTTGGGTAGCTCTAAAAGAATTCGAATAAAAATCCTTAGAATTTTTTGAGTCGTCTGTAACCTTTTTTGTTTGTCTCATCTCAAATCTATTTGCATTTTTCTTTTATTCCTTATTCTAATTCCTTATTTTGATTCAATTGTTGAGACAGTTGAAAATAGTGTTTCCTTGTTCCGGAATCCTTAATCTTTGCTTTGTTGAATCGTTGGGTTTAGACATTACTTTGGTGATTTTACTCCTTTCAAAACGGCAGCAACATACCCTTTCTTTCTATGGAAAAACGATTGATTTCCTTGTAATACACTTTTGATCAAAATAGTTTTCCCAATTCCAACAAGTTTGACTTTTTGATTTCAAATTGTTAGAATTTGAATCTTTCGATTTCTAAATTGAAGATATATTTACAAAGTTGGTGAAGATATATTTACAAAGTTGGTCCAGCTTATTGATTGGCATTAACCCTAGATTCTTCCCCTCGATATGATAAATGAATCATTACTTTCTACTCGAGCTTCATCGTGTACTATTTACTTAATTACTTACAACCCAACAAAATGGGTTCCTAGTGGAACAGAGCAAACCATGTCGAGCCAAGAGCATCCTCATTTCTATAGAGAATGGTGGATGTAAGAATCCACATAAGTGATCACGTCCTTCAAGTCGCACGTTGCTTTCTACCACATCGTTTCAAACGAAGTTTTACCATAACATTCCTCTAATTTCGAACCAGGATGGAATTGATTCAATATGGAATCATGAATAGTCATTGGCTCAGTCGGTACATTTCAGTACATACTTTTTTATCTATTTTATTTCCCTTTTATTTATGGATAAAAAAGTCTTTATCCTAAGAAATCTCAGCAAGAAAAAAAATCCAACCCCCCCTATTTTAACCATTTCTATTTTTTACAAAAAAAAAAGAGGAAATCGCTGTTGGTTAAGACCTATTTACATCTTCAACAAATTGTTTGGAACGATCAGTCATGAAAAAAAAAAGAATAAATCAGAACCAGAAGAGTATGATCTTTCCATACGCATCCATCAAATACAATGAACATTTGTTCCCAAAGGTATGGGTAATTATGTATTTTAATTAAAGATTGAATAGAATATAGGAATTTCCTCCCCTGAGTCGCTACATTAACTTACAATTTTTTTATTCATTTGAACCGGATACAAAAGTAAATCGGTCAACATATGTTTGATATTCCTATTTGAATTTGACTCCATCTCAGTTTCATTTTTAGGGGCTTAATTTTAAAACCAGTGATAGAATTATCTCAAAAAACCTCTATTCTTTTGTTTAGTCTCTACATAGACTGTAGAATACCCTATTCACTTACTTTAGTCTTTAACTTTAATAATAATAAATGGAGAGATTTTTCGCATTTTGATTCTGAAGAATTGAATTGATCTGGGACGGAAGGATTCGAACCTCCGAATAACGGGACCAAAACCCGCTGCCTTACCGCTTGGCCACGCCCCATTTAGATTTCTATTTGACACTAATAAACATTATTACCTTTTTTGGCATTCGTCCAGACAGACAATATGACAATAAAAAATAAAATAAATACATATAGGATATCTTTTTATTCTTGCTGGTATTCGATACATATAGATATAGAATAAATACATATAGATATAGAATAAAAAATTCAATTCTTCAATTCATTGATGATTATATATAATTCAATTAAGATATTGTATGAAAGTGTAATTCCTTGTATTCTCATTTGAAAATGTGAGGATTTTGGATTTGGATTTTTTTGGGGGAGTTCAAATCAAAGAAAAAGAAGGCTTTTTTACCTACCTTCTTTCTTAATTTTCCCGTATATCAATAATTCAATAAAAACTAAATTATCTACAAAAACAAATATTCGTTTGTTATGCTTAATATCTTTTTTAGTTTAATCTGTATCTGTCTTAATTCTGCCCTTTCTTCAAGCAATTTTTTCTTCGGGAAATTGCCCGAGGCTTATGCTATTTTCAATCCAATCGTAGACATTATGCCCGTCATACCTGTACTTTTCTTTCTCTTAGCCTTTGTTTGGCAAGCTGCTGTAAGTTTTCGATGAAGTTCTTAATACTATACTGAAAATATTCATGATTTATTCGGTAAAAAAAAAATTTTACCAATTATTGATAAGATCATATGAATCTTACATTACAAATCCTCTATTAAAAAATAGAAATTCTTGTATATTGGATAAGGGAAACGATAAATTTTGATCAGTCCATTTTCCCTTTCGTCCGCCCTTCCGGTAAGCAAGGACTCTATTAGATTAACAATACCTAATTGTTAATATTACAATAACGTAACGAAAAAAATTAGAATCTTAATTACAAATAAATTCATGAATTTTCAAATTCATTCTTTTTTTTTTAGATTTAGAAAAAAAAACACTTAACTTAATTAAAAGAATTTGTTCTTTATTTTTTTTCATATTTGAGTATCATGTCAAATCAAAATAGTACATGTGTTACAACAAAACTCAAATGGATAATCTATTCCCTTTTACCCCCAAAATGATCTTATCTTGGAGATTGTGTAATGCTTACTCTCAAACTCTTCGTTTATACAGTAGTGATATTCTTTGTTTCTCTCTTCATTTTTGGATTCTTATCTAATGATCCAGGACGTAATCCTGGGCGCGAGGACTAGGAGGTTTTTTTTTTATCATTTTTCCTTGCGTTTTCTGAATATTTTTTTATGTATGGAATACATTTAACTATGATAAAATAAAACAAGGGATCGAGATTTTTCGAATTCAAAAGTATCAAGTGACCAGAGAAAGCGGAGAAAGAGGGATTCGAACCCTCGGTACGAATAACTCGTACAACGGATTAGCAATCCGTCGCTTTAGTCCACTCAGCCATCTCTCCTAATTTGGAATTGGGATTTTTTATGTTTATGTGACACTTAAAGTAACGATTGATTGATGAAAATCTGCCTTACCCTTTTGATTTAATAATAATATTACTTATTTATTAATATTAAACTTTTTAGATTATTAACTTTTTAAATTAAATAATTTATTCTAATACTTTTTAGATTATATTATATGTAACTAACATATTAAATATTATATTATATGATATGGTAATTATTAACATATAAATATTAACATAACAAATATATAATAAATATTATGCAACATAAATATTATACAACAAAAAAAAAAGAAAGTATATAACACATGAGTTGAATAAATTTATAAGATAAGTTAAATAAAATAATAGACTAAGGCCAATATTTAGGACTAATATTTATTTCATATTTCAATTTAATCAAAATCAAATATAAATAATAAATATATATTTGCAAAAAAAAGAAAAATATATAAAATATATAATATATTAAAAATATATAATATATTATATATATTATATTATATATATAAATATATAAAATATTATATATATTATATATATAAAATATATATAAATTTATATATATATATAAATTTATATATATATAAATTTATAATATAAATATATGTATAATATATGTATAAAATATTAAAATATAATATATAATAATAATATATGTAAATAATATATGTAAATAAAAGATATATGTAAATATAAGGATATAAGATAAGGCTAAGTTATAAAATAAGGGTAAATAAGATATCTATGAATTTACCAACAATTCAATTTTGATAACGATAATAATTTAAAACGGATATTTCAAATAGAAAAATACCTTACTTTTTTATACAATACAAAATTTTGTATTTTTTTTCCACGGCCTGGCTAGTACCTAGCTAGGCCATTACTCCAATTGATCATTCATAAATCAATTTATTTTTGATTTATAATATTATAATTATAATAGAAAATATTTGATTTATTAAAATATAAAATATAAGATTATTTAGAATTTATTATATTAAATATTTAAATATTTTAAATATTATAAATATATTAAATATTAGAAAATGTATATATATATATATATATTAAATATATATAAATATATTAAATATTAGAAAATGTATTAGAAAATTTATATATATATATATATAAATGAATATAATATTCAATTTAACTTAACTTACTTAACTTATATAATATAACTTATAACTTAAGTTATTTACTTGTTAAAGTAACAAAATTTGTTTGATCTGAAGACTTAAGATACATCTAATTGATCCAAATTCATAAGATCTGGCACTCAAAAAATTGGAAAATAAAGGTGGAGTTCCGGATTCTTGTAGAATTCTTTTTTATGTCCAACTTCAATAGCTCCTTCAAGTCAAAACTATCAGCAACGACTTACCATGAAACGAAAAGTATAACTCATTATTTTATAGTTAAATAAGCTTTACTCATCTATTTGGGATTTTATCAAGTCCCAATCAAAACAGAATATGTGTCAAGATTCAAATTTTCATCATTCTGATACTATCTTTAGAATGTCTCATTCTTTGTTCGACAAATAGTTCATTAATATACAATAATTATATTGTAGCGGGTATAGTTTAGTGGTAAAAGTGTGATTCGTCCTATTAACAACTTAAATAGTTAAAGGGTCTTTCAGTTAATATTCCAAAAAGAAACTTTATTTCTTAAAAAGGTTAATCCTTTACCTCTTAATGTTACATTTGAGGAAAAATAGAAATTCTCGTAATTTGTATCCAAAGGCCAGTCATTTTTTAATTGACTAAAAAACATTGGATCATATGGAATCGCGAAGCATAATTTTTTTTGAGTTGATTCAACTCTTCGAATTGAATGAGTATAAGTAAAGGGATCCATGGATGAAGAAAAAAAGTTTATTTCTAATCGTAACTAAATCTTCCATTTTTGTATTAAAAAGGGGATTGAAGCCAAACAGCTAGAAAATGGTGGCTTTGGTTTACTAGAGCCATCGACATTTTGTTTCAGCTCGGTGGAAACAAAATTCTTTTTTTTCCTCAGGATTCCGCGAATCGAAATAAGGAACGAAGTAACTAGACAGATTTAGTCGAATTTTCCTCTTCTATCTTCTAGAAGGATCATCTATAAAGCGAGTAAGAAAAGCTGACATGGATGTTATGGATCTAATTTTTCAGATTTATGATGACTCCCTTTTCATACAGCATAATTTTTTTATATTTTTTCTTCTTGTATGCCTTAGATCTGGGAACACATCGATCTTCCATAAAGGAGCCGAATGAAAC